ATTGGCTTTCTGAGAACAACGAAAGAAAAAACAACTTAAATAATGAGTTTATAAAGAGAATTACGGCTCTAGACACGGGATTTCTTTTGCTAGATATACTCGAAAAAAGGACTCGGGTTTGTACTGATGAAACGGAGAAAACCTGCCTACCAAAAAGGTATGATCCGTTGTTGAATGGGCCCTCTCGTGGAAGAATCAAAAAGTTGAGTCCAAAATTTACCGAGGATCTCAAAGAAACCAAAAGCGAAGAAAAGAAAAGCGAAGAAAAGAAAAGCGAAGAAAAGAAAAGCGAAGAAAAGAAAAGCGAAGAAACCAAAAGCGAAGAAAAGAAAAGCGAAGAAAAGAAAAGCGAAGAAAAGAAAAGCGAAGAAAAGAAAAGCGAAGAAAAGAAAAGCAAACAAGAGGAGGCACGTCTACGCGAAGAAGCACGTCTACGCGAAGAAGCACGTCTACGCGAAGAAAAGGCACTTCTTCAATTGGGTAAATTTCATGAAAAAGTCTACAATGTAATGCGATCTCGTCAAAGAAAAAAGAATGCAACTTCAAAATCTCGTCGAAGAAAAAAGAATGTAACTTCAAAATCTCGTGCAAGAAGCGACGATGGAACTACACAATCTAAACTTAAGCAAATCCTTGCTCTAAATCAAATTCATGAGACCTTTTTGCCAGGTTGCCTTTTAGATTCCCCAAAATATGAAGAGAGAATGCTCGCGATACTAAAAAGCAAAACACTAAAACTAAGAGCAGAAGGAAAATTATATTTTAATCCTTTGGCAAAATTTTTTTCTAAGCCTTGGGAAAAAGGGGAGAGAAGCATTGATCGGAACCAGCGAAAACTAAAAAGGCTAGCTCAACTACGTGCTTATCGTACGGGAAAATCTGTGGGACGAAAAATAATCAAGCACCGCGTCCCTCGCTGGTCATACGTATTATTCCGCGAGATCGCATACAAACTGGAAAAAACCACTGTGGCCAAGCGGGGAGACGAGGACTGCTTTGATATTGAGTCATCAGAATACAAATATCAAACTTTGTTAAAAACAGAAACTCAATATTTAGCTGCCAAAGGTCTAACAATACCTAAATCGGACATTCCTGACGATATTGCTAAAGAGATTAATGCTCAGGTTAAGAACGATTTTGTGAAGAGTGGGGGAGACGCTAAAAGTATTGCCTTTGAGAGAAGCTTTCATCATGTTCACGTTGGCAACGTCCCCCTAAAGGAAGGGGAAGTCGAGGAAACGGAGTTGTTTAGGACCTCCTTGAAAGTGTCGCGCGACCAACATTGGCAGCAGGATGTAATCAAAGGTGCTTGGACCCCCCTAAGGCGTAAAAACGGAGTTGTTGTAAGACATTTTGAAATCTTTCCGCATTCCCCTCTTTTTTTGGGCTTCTTAAAAAGTAGACTGTCCATTTATTTAAAGGTAGCGCAACCCCTTGTTTTGAAAATGCAAAATTTGATGCATATGTTTGGAATTACAAAAGGGGACCCTTTCACTCTTAAGGGACGTAAGAAAAAAAAGACAAAAACAAAAAGGAAGACAAAAAGGAAGACAAAACGGAAGATAGACAAAACAAAAAGAGAACGAGACAGCGAGGAAGTCCAAGAGGTGACACGGATTGAGGCAATATATCAATGGAATCAGTATTATGATGGGCTAGGAACAAGAGGTCTCATATTAATTTATAACTCCCTTTTTAGAAAATATATTGCATTGCCTTTAGCGATAATAGCTAAAAATGTTGGCCGTATCTTATTTTTGCAGCAGCCCGAGTGGGCTGAGGATAGACAGGACTGGGAAAACGAGACTCATCTTTTATGCACCGAGGACGGTTATCCTTTAGTCGAAATATCCATCAAGAACTTGCCGGAGGTCATCAAGAACTTGCCGGAGGAGTGGTGGGACAACGGTTTTCAGATCAAAGTTTTATGGCCTTTAGAGTTGAAACCTTGGCACACAAGGAATGAGAAAAAGAAAATTACGGATTCTGCTTTTATAAGGGCTCTTTGGGGACTAGCTGACTATCCTTGGGGTGAGTCCCGACCCGACGATTGCTTTTCCATTTTTTGGGAGCCCGTTTTTCAAGAACTAAACAAAAACGGTAAAACATTAGCAGCACAAAAATGGAACGAGACCTACTTTGGAAGCGTTTTCAACCAAAAAATAAAACCAAATTTTGTTAGAGTTCTAGGCGACTCAAAAGAAAGCATAAAACGGCTTATCAAAAGGGTTCTAGTTCTAAAAAGCGAAATAGAAAAAAAAATAAAAACAAATAAAAGATTGAAATGGCTAGGAGTATATGAATCGAGTGAAACTCAAAAAGAAAAAGATTCTATAATCAGCAATGAGATAATTAATGAATCATTTAGGCAAATTCGATCTACAGCTTCTACAAATTCAGAAGAAAAAATACAAAATCTGATTAATAGAACAAGCACAATCAAAAATGAAATAGAAAGAATTACAAAAGAAAAAAATAAAATAACTCCAGGACTAAATAATAGTCCTAACAACAAAAATCAAAATAATAATGTAGAATCACCCAAAAAAATTTTTAAAATTGTAAAAAGAAAAAATGTTCGATTAATAAGGAAATGGTATTTCTTGAAAAATTTTTGCATTGAAAAAATATACAAAATATACCTGGATATCTTTCTATGTATCATTAAGATTCCTAGAATCAATTTAACAAAAAAATTTGTTGAGAAAGACATTTCCAATACTGAAACAAATCAAAAAATAATTATCTTGCCATATCTGTCACAAGCATATGTATTTTACAAATTATCACAAACCCGAGTTAGTGATAAGTTAAGATCTGTGCTTCAATATCGCGGAACGTCTTTTTGTCGTAAGACTGAAATAAAGGATTCTTTGGAAAGACAAGGAATATTTCATTCCGAATTAAAGCATAAGAAACTTCGAAATTTTGGAACGAATTCATGGAAAAACTGGTTAAAAGGAATATTTCATTCCGCATTAAAGCATAAGAAACTTCGAAATTTTGGAACGAATCCATGGAAAAACTGGTTAAGAGGTCATTCTCAATACAATTTATCTAAGGCGAGCTGGCTTCTATTACGCTCACAAGACTGGCGTATGGCGTTGGTTGACTCCATTTCTCCTCAAAATAACGATTTAAATAAAGGAGATTCATATGAAAAAGACCCATTACTTCATTCCAAAAAACAAGATGATTCTGAAGTATATTCATTAATCAAGAATCAAACAGCGAAGTTTAAGAAAAACTATAAATATGATCTTTTAGCATATAAATACATTTCTTCTGAAACTAAGAAGGACTCCTCTATTTCGAAATTGCCATTACAAGTAAATAAGAAACAAGTAAATAAGATCCAAGAGATCGACTTTTGTAATCTACCAGAGGAGATTTTTATCAAGACTTATCTCAAGAATTATATAGACAAGGATTCTGGAAATTTTTGGAAAAACACTCAAAATAGAAAATATGTGGTTTTTGATTGGAAGTTTTTGGAACCCTTTCTAGCCAGTTTGGAGGCCGGGAAAAAGATCGACCCTAACCATAATACAAATACTAAGATTGGGACTAAGAATTCTCAAATAATTGAGAATGAGAATAGAGGTCGTATTTATGGTATCCTTCCAAAAAACGAAGAGGATCTAGAAAAGGAAAAGGAAAAGGAAAAGGAAAAGGAAAAGGAAAAGGATCCAGAAAACGAAAAGGATCCAGAAAAGGAAAAGGATCCAGAAAATGAAAAGGATCCAGAAAACGAAAAGGATCCAGAAATCCAAGAAGACAAAAGAAGCTTTTTAAATTGGATGGGAATGGATGAAATATGGATGAGAATGGATGACAAAGAACCCAGAATGTCTCCGGATCCTTTGGGATTGTTGCGACGTAAGAAGACATATCAAATGAAACCGTGGGTTAGACCTGTGAACTTACTGCTTTTAAATTTTAAAGGAAAAAAAAAAGAAAAAGAAGAAGAAGAAGAAGAAGAAGTTAGTCAAGGAAAAGAAAATGTTCGTCAAGGAAAAGAAAATGTTCGTCAAGGAAAAAAAAATGTTCGTCAAGGAGAAGAAGAAGTTAGTCAAAGCATCGAAGATGTTGTTAGAGAACATTATGAAGAAGGGTTCAGTAAAAAAAAAAGACAATACCGGAGTGAGTCGCCGAGGATAGTAAGTTGGGTGGGACTTAAATCGATGTATTTGGGTTTTGGCATCCACTCCGATAAGACAGTTGATCAGGAGATACTCGAGCAGGTGAACTTACTGCAGCTGGTGGGTAACACAAAAACGATTTTACGAAGTAAACAAAGGCTTTTAGACTATTTCAATCTGGGACATCTGCCGGTACTGAGACTTCTAGGTCATTATGATGGCGATTCAACTCTGTTTACCTGGGCGGATTTCAATATTTTTGAGTTCAACCCCCTATTAACTTCGTCTATAAAAGATCTGGAAAAATTTCTTATGTATCAAGCCATAAGTATTTCATTAGTTCATAAGAGTAAGCAACAAACTAATCAAGGATACGGAAAACAAAAAGATGTTGATAAGGATAATTTTGATTTGCTTGTTCCTGAACTGATTTTGTCGTCTAGACGTCGTAGAGAATTGAGAATTCTCAATTCTTTAAATTTCAAGAATAGGAATGGTGTGGATAGAAATCCAGTATTTTGCAAGGAGAACAACCTAAAAAGCTGGGGTCAATTTTTGGATGAAAGTAAAGACCTTGATAGAGATAAAAAGGAATTAATTAAACGAAAGTTCTTTCTTTGGCCTAATTATCGATTAGAAGATTTAGCTTGTATGAATCGCTATTGGTTTGATACCAATAATGGCAGCCGTTTCAGTATGTTAAGGATCTATGTGTATCCACGATTCAAAATTCGGTGATGGTAAATTTTTCCTATATATTCTGTACCATATATGTTATATGCAAGCAACCAGATGCCCATTTGCCCTGTCTTACATCATAGGAGACTGCGATACTAAGTTACTGACAAATTCATT